AAGTCGTATAAATTGAATTAATTAAATTCAATTTTTCTCGTTCGATCTCAGAATAGCCATTCACCCGAAACCGATCTGCTTCCGTTTCGACTTTCCTTAAGCGGGCTTGGGCTTTTTCCAGCTGTTCAATAGCCCCTTCCCGTAATTCTTCTGAGTTTCGAATAGTTCTCAAGATTTTCTGTTTTCGATTATCTAATAAATCACTTAATGAAAGTAGACTCTCTTTCCATTCATTTCAAAATGTCTAGGATCTCTTCCCGAACCAAACATGAATCTTTCGATTCATTTGGCTCTCACACTCAATTACTTATGGGAAATTTCCCAATTTTTTATGTAATGAGCCTATCCTCTCTTCGCTATTTTTATTTTTTATTTTAAAAATATTGAAAACAATTACCAATATAAGACCAGAATATTCGGAGGACTCTTCTGACCAAACAAAAATATGTCAGCAAAGTTGTTTTTTTTCTTCAAATCCAAAGAATTCTTATTCATTTATACATAGGTCATCGATTACGCATTGTACAAAAGAGAGGGTTAAATTCACCCGTTTTTCAATTTCTTGCCGTAAGTAAATAGGATTTAAGCCATTTTATCGACATGAGTGTTCTATATCGAAAAAAAAATCTAATAATTTTATCGAAACCATTTCATTTTCATTTCTGTATTAACATAGTGGTAGAAAGAGTACTACACTGCGTCTAGACTTCAAACTATTCACTTTAACCATGGTAATAGTCCAAAATTATTGGTTAATAGAGAATCAAAGTAGATTACCAATAAATCGCGAAATGCTATAGTTCTTAAATATTTTTTCTTAAATTATTGAAAAAATTGAATTAATTCAGAAGTCATTTTCAGAAGTAATTCGCGGGATTATGCACATTTTATTAGTTATAACTAAAAAGTGCAGTTTGGTTGGATCCAATCTATTCTTTGAAATAAACAACTCGCACACACTCCCTTTCCAAAAAAAACCAATACACCTAACACTACACTAAGATTTATTGGATTTGTTGCTAAAATATCGGTATTAAACCCGAAACTTCCGGCGGATGGCCAGTAGCCCAAACAAAGGAAAGAATCGGTTATATTTTTCATATGATCTCATCTCCTCTTATGAATAGACTAATTATCTTTCTAAGATTCCTATATTAGTTAGATATATATATAGATCTATCTATATATATATATCTATATATTATTTGGATTGGTCAATCAATTGGAAGATTCCCTAAAAGAATGATACTTATTCGAATTAGATACCAGTTCTTATATCCATTGCAAAATCTCTCAAGTTTTAACACTTGAGAAAAATTATCTTAAAAAAAAGGGGGATTATTGGACTAAAAAAGAGAAGAAAGAGGGCGAATCCGTATGTGAATTCTTCACCTTTCAATTAGTCCTTCCCCTGTGTTCTTGTCCGAACGGATAAAGAATTATAGGAGTGAAATATTAATATAAATAGAATTCGAAAAAGCAAGACCGGTAAAGCAAGTCCACGGAAAAAAGGATATGTATTTCTATTTTTTTAGGATTAAACAAAAGGATTAGCAAATAAAAGTGCTAATGCTACAACCAGTCCATAAATTGTTAAAGCTTCCATAAAAGCCAGACTAAGCAATAAAGTACCTCGTATTTTTCCCTCTGCTTCCGGTTGTCGTGCAATCCCTTCTACAGCTTGCCCTGCAGCAGTGCCTTGACCAACCCCAGGTCCAATAGAAGCAAGCCCTACGGCCAACCCAGCAGCAATAACAGAAGCAGCAGAAATAATTGGATTCATGATAATTTCCTCGTAACCTAAATATAAAATAAAGAAATAGTTAATGATATAATCAACCAATAAATTATGACTTAATTTTTCAATTACCAAGATTTATTCGGTTAAAGTAATTAATAAGAATTCCGAATTGAAAATAATAATAGTTATTGAACTCTACGAATTACTTCGAGATTTCTTTTTTCGTCTCTACCTATATACATAGTTTTTTTGTGAATATGTAGAACCTTTGTTCTTATCTTACCTTCAATTTGGAATCATTCTTTGAATTCTTCGTTTTTTTATTCCATTTTTTTAGTCATTGAATATTCAATTCACAATTCGAGATGAAACGGAAGGGCTTTGTTTTTTAATCCCTATCGAAATTTACAGTAGTAGCGGGGCAATTTTAGATATAAAATATTAGTTATTTTATATAATATATATGGATATGGTTAGTTCATATATAACGAGTTCATATAGAATATCCTATCACATATACGTGGGTTTCTTCTATACTGTAAACCAATTATTTTGTGTTTTAGATTCAATCGAATTCTAAAATCATTTTTGGAAACCTCAAAAGAGTTGTTCTATAGTGATCTGATTATATACACCCAGTTTGACCTCCCGCACTTCTACTTTATTTGTTATCTTGTTTTTTTAAGCTCTCCTCCCCCTTTTATTATTACCCCATATGGATACAATCAATCTAAAGAAATTCGTTAGATTTAATTATTGTTTCATAGAAATATTGGAATTTGGGTGATCTAAATGTTTTTTTTTTTTGAATTCTCTTTTGGTCAATCGTTGAATTGAATGTGACTTAAACGGGAATCTCCTTTAGTTCTATATAGTATCTTTTTATCACACGCCGTAAACGTAAATATCATACAGAATTCGAATTATGGCTCTTAATTACTTAATTATTTTTATTTATTTTTTTTTTTTTGAATATCCAATATATAGTAATATATGCTAATATATGCTAATCAAATATCTATATCTATCTATCTATATAGATATAGGTAGATAGATATAGATGTTTACTAAGTAGATTATATTGAGCCGCAATATATGTGCGGCAAGCTAAACGAAAAAGACTCTTTTGTAGAAAACTGGTCAATGATGGCCTTCCATGGATTCACCTATATAAGCCGCAGCTAAAGTAGCAAAAATGAGAGCTTGAATACCGCTTGTGAATAATCCAAGAAACATGACAGGTATAGGAACTACTAAAGGTACTAAAGAAACAAGAACAACAACTACTAATTCATCAGCTAATATATTTCCGAAAAGTCGAAAACTAAGAGATAAGGGTTTTGTGAAATCTTCTAAGATGTTAATCGGTAAAAGGATTGGGGTTGGTTGGATGTATTTATTAAAATAAGCTAATCCTTTTTTTGAAAGACCCGCATAGAAATATGCAATTGATGTAAGTAAAGCTAATGCAACGGTAGTATTTATATCATTTGTGGGTGCAGCTAACTCCCCATGAGGTAATTGTATGATTTTCCAAGGTAAAAGAGCCCCCGACCAATTAGAAACAAAAATAAATAGAAACAAAGTTCCAATAAAAGGAACCCAGGGACCATATTCTTCTCCAATCTGAGTTTTGCTCACGTCTCGAATGAATTCAAGAACATATTCAAAGAAATTCTGACCGAAAGCGGGAATGGTTTGCAGATTTCGAATAATTAGAATGGCTGAAACCAATAAGATAGCAATTACAACCCAAGAAGTAATAAGTACTTGGGCATGTACTTGGAAACTCCCTATTTGCCAATAGAAATGTTGACCTACTTCCACAGCAGATATATCATATAATCTTTTTAATGTGTTGATAGAACATAATAAAACATTCATATTGTCCTCTAAAAAAATAAGAACTAGAAGGGGAATTATTTTTATTCAAACATCTCCTTTCCTTTTTGATTTGTCTACTTATTACTAGTATAGTAATAGATTCCCTAAATCTATGAACCCCTCCAACTAAATCCAAAAATTTTTTTATCTTATTATTAATCAAGAATTTCGTATATAGCTAGAACGGCCCTCACAAATTGCAAATACTAATTTGTTAAGAATTAATCGAATTGAGGCTATAGCATCATCATTAGCTGGAATTGAAATATCGGCGAGGTCCGGGTCACAATTTGTATCGATTAAACAAATTGTTGGAATTTCCAAAGTTATACATTCTCGAAGAGCCGTATATTCTTCTTGTTGATCGACGATTATTACAATATCAGGTAACCCCGTCATATATTTAATGCCGCCAAGATATGTTTCCAAATGAGCTAAATGTCTCTTCAATATAGCGGCATCTCTTTTTGGAAAACTGTTGAGTCTCCCCATCTTTTGTTGCATTCTCAAGTCCCTGAACTTTTGAAGTCGTGTTTCTGTAGTATACCAATTCGTTAACATACCGCCGAGCCACTTTTTATTAACATAATGACACCGAGCTCTTATTGCAGCCCGTGCTACTGAATCAGCTGCTTTTTTTTTTGTACCAACAATTAAGAATTGTTTTCCCCCACTTGCTGCATCAAAAACTAAATCACAAGCTTCTGATAAAAACCGAGCAGTTCTAATAAGATTTGTAATATGAATACCCTTACGCTTTGCAGATATATAAGGTGACATTTTAGGATTCCATTTTCTAGTACCGTGGCCAAAATGAACTCCTGCTTCCATCATCTCTTCCAAGATTATGTTCCAATATCTTTTTGTCATTTATATTTATCCCCACACTTTTCTTTCATTTCAAAATAGAAATTATATAAATTTTTTGAAATGAAAGAAAGAGACCCGGTATACTGAAATAGAAATAAATAAGTGTTCCAAAGGAACCTTCTCTTCTACCGAAGATTGGCCTTTGATAAATGATCGGGCCATTTTTTCTATTTAATATTTAATATGATTATTCTCTTTATTATCTTTCTTTTATTATACAAAATAAAATGACCGCAGATGAATCCGCTCTTAAGAATCATTATTTTAGGAATTATTAAATACTAGATTGCTGTGATGTATCGCATAAATTCTTTGAAACAAAAACAAATAATTCTCTATGGTGAAACAAAATATCTCTCATTTCGCCCTCAAATAAATTATTTTTTTTTGTTTCCGAGGTCATCTTGTTATATTGCCTTTGCTTTGAACGGTGCATTATTCTTTTGAATCCGGTACCAACAGGTATCATTCCCCCTAAAACAACGTTCTCTTTCAAACCTTTCAACCAATCTATGCGCCCCCGGAGAGCGGCTTTTGATAAAACTCTAGCAGTTTCTTGAAAACTTGCTTCAGATATGAAACTTTGAGTATTCAGAGATGTTTTTGTTATCCCCAATAATAGAACTCGATAGCAAATCGCCTCTTCTAAGGAACGCCCTGCTCGTTCGGCTCGCAACAATCCAATTAGTTCACCGGGCAAAAAAACATTAGACATTCCATCTTCGGAAACCAAAACTTTTGATGTTATTTGACGCACAATAATTTCTATATGTCTATTATGAATGTGAACTCCCTGGGATCGATAAACTTTTTGAATTTTATTAACCAAAGAAATACGACTTTGCGCTATCGTTAGCTCAGCACCAATCAAGAATCCCCAAGGAATGCCAAGAATTTTTGTTATACGCCCATTCCAAGTATCAACTCTCTTTTCTAGGTTCATCGATATTGAATCAATCGAACGAACTTCTAATACCTGTTCTACTTTTGGAAGACCTTGTGTTATATCACCCGATCTCGATTTTTCATAGATAAATGTAACTAATATATCTCCTTCAGAAAGTATTTCCCCATAATGGCCATGAACCGTTGCTCCAGGAGTCGCCAAATAAGGGTTAGCCGATCTTATTCCTACAGAATCCATTTGAACTGTTATAATTTGACCCGATTTTAGGTGTGGTTCATTTTTCGTTTGAACTATACATACATTTTCGCAAATAAATTGACCAAGACTAATTATTGGAAACGTTTTTTCACAATAATTATGGTGGAGAAAATGCCAAGTCAAATAGAATGGATTTAAAATCATGTTACTACACAGATCAGGTTTATAAATTCTCTCGTTTTCGTCCAGGAAATAATATTTGAATACTTGAAAAGTTTCTTTTAATTTGTCAAATTGCCAATTTTTAATTATCGAGAGCTGATTATGAGTTATTAAACGGTAAAAATAAAAATTGGCAACTTGAGGGGCTATTCCTAAAGGACCTAACGAATTTTTAATTGGAATCATAGCATCTCTTTGAATTTGATTAATTCCCTCTTTTATCCCATTGTAATATTTTCCATCGTTGAATGATCCTATTTGAAAACAATTCGATGATGACAAAATTATCAAAGATCGGCATTTATCATTTCTATTCAACAACATACGAATAGTTCCATGATTTTGACTAAGTGATTGTTGAATTTTTTCCCTCGAATCAATAGAAAAAAATGGATTGATGGTGGTGCGGTCCGACTCATTATCCAAGATATATTTTGAACCGGGCGGATTATTCCTTTTTCTTATATATGAAATATGGGATTTCACTAAGTCAATTCTTAAGAAATATCTAACCAAACCATTTATACTTATTTCAACAAAAGAAGCATGCGCATTTTCGATAGAAGCAAATTTTTTGTCTTGATCCCAATTTAAGACTAAACAAGTCCTAACTAATTGAATACTTGTATCAGAAATTCCCCGAATGGATTTTCCATTTCCAGAAAGAATGTAATTAATAACTTTAAGTTCCAGATTATCTCTTTCTTGGAATATATCTTGGGGAAAAAGTTTTACTAAATTGATCCTATCCGCTATTTCATATAAAATTACCGGTCGAACCAAAACAAAAGACTTTTTTTTCGTAATTGTGATCCATTGGACATAGATCCAATTTTTCATTTTTTTTTCTTTTGAATTTTTTTTTACCGTTCCTGGTGGTATCAACATGGCACTGTGTCGGGATATCTTATCCATTTCTCCGGGAAAATAGATATCCCCGGAAAAGATTTTTAATTCAATCTTTTTTTTTTTCTTCTCCAATCGTACCAATCCCCTTACTCGACTTCTTATATTTAAAGTGATTAGTGTATCTACTTCAACGATACTATTGTTCCGTACCATTATGGAAGAAGATTCTGGTAAAATATGCACTTCCTCGGGAATGAAAAAAAATTGATCTACTTTAATTTGGTATTTTGTCTTAAATTCTTTAACTCCTTGATACTCAATTAAAAAATCCTCTTTTTTTAAAATGGAATTTATACCTATAGTCCTATATTTAGTAATTCCTGAGCTCTGTGTTCGGTATTGAGGATCATCGAAATAAGCAAGAATGCTATTTCTACGAAAAATACCATTGATTGGTATTTCAATCGAGATACTGGAAGCTAACATTAGCTCTTTGTCTCGTTCTTGAATCGATTGGAATTGAAATGGAATAATTAATCTATTTCTCCGCCTCTTTGCTAATAAATCCGTAGTATCATGGAAAATAGTAGGATGTGTAAAATGACAATGATCTATAGATATGATTTGATTAAATATTGAATAATCTGAAATCCTTCTTTCTTTTTTATCAGAAGGATTGAAACGAAACAATTTATGTCTTACTTTTTTCTTACTTGGTAAAAGGTTACAAAAATCTCTTTCTCCAGTAGAAAGATAATGAATGTTCATTTGATCTTGATCTTTTCGGATTGAAAAAGAGACTGAACCGGACCTGTATGATTTTCCTGATAAAATCCATAAATGACTTGTTTTTGGTAAGATATGGACATTACTATATCTAAATTCTGATGCATGGTACACATCGGTACTCCAATGCATTTCTCCTTCTAAGTCAGAATAGACATGTTTTCGAACTTTTTCTTTTAAATTCAAAGTGTATGTTCCTGCGCGAATCTCGGCAATTACTTGTTCTGATTTTACATATTGATTGTTTTGAACTAATAGAAAACTTTTTGGTGGAATAGTCACATTATGTATAATATCACCACTTTCAATAGTAACATACAAGTCTATATAACATAGAAAAGCAGGATGCCCATGACGTGTACGTGTAGGATGAACCAAATCTTCATTGAATTGAATTTTTCCATTATAAGGTGCTCGCACCTGTTCTGCAGTACCTCCAGTGAATACTCCGCCAGTATGAAAAGTTCTTAATGTTAGTTGAGTGCCCGGTTCTCCAATGGATTGGCCCGCAATAATACCTACAGCTTCTCCTAATTCCACCAAGTGACCATGAGTAGGACTTTGGCCATAACACAATCGACAGATCCAAGATGTATTCCTACAGGTAAAGGGAGTTCGGATAGATATTGGTTGTGTTTGAAGGGTTTTAAATCGATTGATAAGTCCAATTCCAATATCTTGATTTCTAACGGCAATGCATCGTGAACCTCTGTATATATCGTCTGCTAATACACGACCAATTAATGTTTGTATCCAAATTCTTTCCGGCATCATTCCATTCTGGGTATTCACCGAAATTCCTCGAATGGTACCACAATCCGTTCGACGTACAACAATGTGTTGAACCACTTCAACAAGTCTGCGTGTAAGATATCCAGCATCTGATGTTCGTACAGCAGTATCTACAACCCCTTTACGAGCTCCGTAGCAAGAAATTATATATTCGGTTAAAGATAGCCCTTCGCGCAAATTGCTTTGAATAGGTAAATCAATCATTTGTCCTTGTGGATCCGACATTAATCCTCTCATACCCACTAATTGGTGTACTTGAGATGCATTTCCTCTAGCTCCCGAAAAGGACATTATATGGACTGGATTAAAGGGGTCGGTCATCCTAAAATTAGGATTCATTTCTTGTCGAAAATATTCACTTGTAGCATACCATATCTCAATGGATTGGCGTAATTTTTCTACTGCATGTACATTCCCATAATGATGATGTTTTTCCAAAATCAAACTTTGTTGTTCAGCATCTTGAACTAGCCATCCTTTAGAAGGTATTGTTAAAAGGTCATCAATTCCTAATGAAATGGATGTATCCGTAGCTTGACGGAATCCCAGAGTCTTTACTTGATCCAGGATATGTGATGTATATGCCATTCCGAAGTGATCTATTAATCTGCTAATAAGTCGTTTAATGGCAGTTCCACCTATCACTTTATTGTGAAAGACTAGATTGGCCCGTTCTGCCATAAGTACCTCCATATTCCACTCAGTGGGATTCGGTTCAACAATGGGTTTGAGTCAATGATTGGAAAACTGCCTTTTCTTTATCTTGATTTGCGTAGAAATTGAAAAACTATGATCCTCATTAAACCATGAAGACCTGAATTTACACCGGTATCATAAATTTGCTTATCTTAGATACCAACCATCTATATGATCTATATGATTAGATATCATATGATTAGATATCATATGAATAGGCCCGGCAAAAACCTTGTATAGCTTCTTCGATTTCTCGATAAAAAGAAATATGACCAACATTGGTTCGAATGTATATAGAACGAATTTCTTTTTTTGTACTTCTTACTACTAGATAATGCTCATAAATTTCATGATAGGTACCTAAAGATTCATAGTGAACTTCGATAGGAACTTCTCTTGACGAAATAATGCGTTGATCTAGTCGCCACCGGAGCCACAAAGGACTATCGAAGTTTATTCTTTTTTGTTGATAAGCTCCAATTGCATCATAGGAATTACAAAAAAAGGGTTCTTTTTTTTTCGTATACTTATAGTTATTATCTCGAATTCTTTCATTTTTAAGATTTCTAAAATTTCTGCAATTCCGTGGATTATACCTATTTGAATAAATACCTCGACGATTCCCACTCGTTAATATGTAAAGTCCAATAAGCATATCTTGAGTTGGTACGGAAATAGGATCCCCAATAGCCGGAGACAGGAGGTTCGTATGAGAAAACATAAGTAAACGAGCTTCTGCTTGAGCTTCTAAAGATAAAGGCACATGAACAGCCATTTGATCCCCATCAAAGTCTGCATTGAATCCCTTACAAACTAAGGGATGCAAACAAATAGCACGCCCTTCTACTAAAATGGGTTGGAATGCCTGTATACCTAATCTATGCAGAGTCGGCGCTCTATTCAGCAATACGGGATGTCCCTGCATAACTTCTTGAAGTATTTCCCATACAATCGGTTCTTTTTCCCGAATTTTACTCTTAGCAATCCCTATGTTCGAAGCAAAATGTTTTCGAATTAGACCACGAATTAGAAATGTCTGGAAAAGTTCTATTGCT